TCCATTTATTCATCAGAAGAAACGTCCCTTTTAAAGCAAGAATTGATTTTCCTTGATACCTAACATAATGCATGAAAGGATCTTTGAACAACCATAAATTTGCTTGAAAAGCCCTGGGAAAGTGCTCTCTTTTTCCATAGAAATAAATTCGTTCAATAAGGGCTCCAGAAGATGTTGATCGTAAGTGAGAAGATTGGTTACGGAGAAAGAGGAAGCCGGATTCATATTCACATACATGAAAAGTATATAGGAAGAAGAATAATCTCTGATTTCTTTTTGAAAAAGAAGAACTGGCTTTCTTTGAATTTGAAGTAATAAGACTATCCCAATTATGACACTGATGGAGAAAGAATCTTAATAAATGCAAAGAGGAAGCATCTTTTATCCAATAGCGAAGAGCCTGAACCAATATTTCCAGATGGGCTGGGTAAGGTATTAGTATATCTAATACATAATTTAAATGTGAAAAGTTATCCTCTAAAAAAGAAAATATTGAATGAATTGATCGTAAATTTTCGGATTGAACTACCCCTTTCCTTTCTAGGGAAAATATTAATCGCAGAGACAATGGAATTTCCATAATGATTGAAGAAACCTCTGACATTATTTGCGAATAAAAATGACTGGTCTGCCCCAAAAAAGGAGTCTGTTTAGAGTCATTAACAAAAAGAATCAAATGATTCTGTTCATACATTCGAATGATTAAACGTTTCACAATAAGTAAGCTGGATTTATTGTCATAACCTGCTTTTTCCAACAAAATTGATCTATTTAAACCATGATCATGAGCAAGTACATAAATATACTCCTGAAAGATAAGTGGATATAAGAAGTAGTGTTGTTGAGATCTATCTAGCCCTAAATAGCTTTGGAATTTATCCATTTGAAATTCTATTTAAATGAAAGGTAGAGGATTTTGGGGGTTATAAATGATACATAGTGCGATACAGTCAAAACAAGGTATTATAGTACAAACCGAATAGATACCTCGGATCCAGATAAACTTATCGACAGATTCTCTATCATCTCTTTTTCCATTTCATTTTTAGTTTTTATGTTCGTTTTCCTTATAGGATGACAAGATGATTAGAAATCCTTTACTTTTTTCAACCCAATCGCTCTTTTGATTTTGGAAATTGATTTATCAATATACTGTTTCTTATACACATACATCTCCATTATTCCATTATAGAATGGAGAGTGGTAATATTTAGGATTCATTAAAAAATCAAGAATATTTTTTCTGGGAGAAAGCCTTCCCGTATTGGGCACTAATATTTTTTTAACGTCTAATTAGATCGGGTAATCATTCAAATTCAGAATGAAAGCTCGTTGCTTTTTCTTTCCCTATAATAAAAATGAAATTAATTGAAGCCGTGGGGCCCTATCCATTTATTAATTCGACCCAACTTGAAATTGACTTCGGTTTGCTCCCTTTCAATAATTTAAAGAAGGCTTTGTACCGAGCCGGAAAGAATAAAATATTCTCAGAACTCTTAATTGATACGACATGCTATTTTTTCCATTCATTCCCTTTCAGGATCAGTCGCGGTCTTCCAAACTTTACCGATAGTACGGACGAATCCCTCGCTTCATCTAAATGTGTAAAAGATCCTAGCCGCACTTAAAAGCCGAGTACTCTACCATTGAGTTAGCAACCCAAATATAAAAGGGTATGTAGATACAATCAGAATAAAATTAAATTAAATTAAAGCATTACTCTACGAAATAAAAAATCTAAAAAAAATTTCTACTCTATTAAAATTAAATTTTTCTACTCTATTTGGAACATAAAAATGACTAAATCAGAATCAGATGAAAAAATAAAAAATTGCCCGACCAAAAAAATAAATAAATGTAAAAATGGTAGAACATCCCCTATTTCTATGTTATCCACTTTTTCAATCAAAAATCCGGGTATCAAAGCTAATCCAACGAACCCATCATTTGAATCAACAAGTAAAAATAAAAAAGAAAACCTATGGGACGGAAATAAATAGATCTGCTTATCACGATGAATTATATTTGTTCGATACAACGTTGTCAACATAAAGGTTAAGAAAAGAATACGATGAAAAAATACAAAAACTTAAATTGAATAATAGTAAAAAAAAAGGACTTGTGTTGGATTGGCACTACATATACCTATATTTATATACTAAATTTTGAGTTTTTAGATTAGATGGAGAATAATATAAAAAAATTGAATCCATATAGAATAAAGAACTTCTATTCCTTGTTTGTTACTTGGTATTAGAGTTCAAATGAAAACCACCCTATTACAATTACAGGTAATGCCATAATTTTCTATTTTTTGAGGATCAATCAAATACGGTTTCCTTAGAAAAAGATTCTATAGAAAAGGATTCTATAAAAGCAATGAGAAATAGATACGAATAGACCAAGAAAGGAAATAAAAAAACATAGTATAGAAAAGATATCCAAAATGATATAGAAATCACTATCCTACCCTTAGTTTTTATTTCCTTAATTTAATTTTGTTTGATTAGGGCAAAGTTCCTTAAAAACCTCTGCCTTTTTTAAAATATCCTGAACAGTTCCTGTAGGCTGAGCGCCTTTTTCAAGGAAATAGAGAATAGCGGGAACGTTTAAATAAGTTTGATTCTTGATCGGATCATAAAAACCCACTTTCCGAAGATCTCTTCCTTCTCTTCGAGATCGAACATCAATTGCAACGATTCGATAGACGGCTCATCGGGATAGATGTAGATGAAAAAGAACCCCCCCCCTAGAACCGTATAGGAAGTTTTCTCCTCGTACGGCTCGAGAAAAAATGATTCGAAGTTTTATCTATGGATAAAATTTGATTAGAATAAATAGGAAAGGAATCCGTAAAATAAATTAATAAATTCTATAATTTCAATTTCACTCATTTTTATTTAGCTTACTTCTTGAAGAAGAAAAAATCATTTGTACTCATAACTCAAGTTCAATAATATAATATCTCAAATATCTTAAAGAAAAATCTTTAATATATATATTTTTTTGAGTGGTCTTTAACCCACCCTTTTTGTCTCGTTTAAAATCTATTTTGATTCGTTATTCGGATCCGTGAGACAATTGAAGTGGTGTTTCCTTGTTCTGGGATCCTTTATCTTTGTTTTAAATCATTGGGTTTAGGCATTACTTCGGTGCTTCTTAATCCTTTCAAAATAGTAGCAACATACCCCTTTTGCGATTTCTTTCTATCAAAGAATCATACCGACGGTTGATTCGTGCGCGGTACACTGCGTATCGAAAAAGTTTTAGCCGTTCCAACAAATTTTTTGAATTGAAAAATTGCTCGAATCGGATCCTTTCGATTTCTATATCGAAGATATACTTACGAAGTTGTTCCAATTTATGAATTGGCATTAACCCTAGATCGTTGCCCCTGAGAAATTAATCAATACTTTCTACTCGAGCTCCGTCATGAACTATTTACATTACAACCCAAAAAAAGAAGGGCTCTAGTAGAATAGAACAAATGACGTCGAGCCAAGAGCACCTTCATTCCTATATAAAATGGTGGATGTAAGAAAAAGAATCCACACCGGATCGTGTCCTTCAAGTCGCACGTTGCTTTCTACCGCATCGTTTTAAACGAAGTTTTACCATAACATTCCTCTAATTTGGAACCAGTACGGAATTGATTCAATTATGGAATCATGAATAGTCATTGGTTCAGTCGGTACAGAGACAAAGTAATTTATATTTTTTCTTATCTACATAGATAATAAAGATTTTTCTGAAGAAATATTAGCAAGACCCCAGCTTTTTTGTATGAATGGAACGTTTTTTTATAAATATCTATTTCAAAAAAATATCTAACAGAAATATCTAGAAATCTAAACTAAATAGATATAGAAATAACATAACTAACAGAAATCACACGAAAAAAGAAATTCTATTTTACTCTGCCTCTTCAAGTGACTCAATAAGATAGACCGGCCCATTTCCAACTTCCCAAAGAGTCAACCCATAAGGAATCATTACAAATCTTGATACTTGAAAAAGTTTCCAACTTCTACATCATTATTTGAGTCAAGTTTTACAGTAAAGACTCCCTTTTATTATCATTATCATATCATAAGAAATAAGAAAGAAAAATCTCTGTTTCTTTTCGAATGGAATTGTCAATGATGTAAAGCAAATAAGCTAAATCAAACAATAAAAAAAATATCGAAAATATATATCATATCATTGTTAAATAAAATATTTTAGGGATGCCAATTCTTTTTCACAAAAAGGGAAACACTATTGTCACTGAAACAGGATAAGAATACATACCTATAGGTTAAGCGCTTCCTCTTTTATATGTATTTTCATTTCATATTTTTTTTAACCTGATGAGGTTACTTTCTACAACTATGATCTACGGCCCATCTTAGCTTTATCTGGGTCACAAAGGGGTTCAGTTACTTTTGCATATCATTTGAACTCGATTTAGTTCAGTTTGTGAAAAACTCAGATATGCTTCCGCAAAGAATCATTCAAAATCAAAAAAGAAGGAGGAATAATATAATATTCTATGCAATATTAGACCTTGAAACAGAACCTCCTTGAACAAAAAAGAAATATTAGGATACAATGGATACGCTCTGGGACGGAAGGATTCGAACCTCCGAATAGCGGGACCAAAACCCGTTGCCTTACCGCTTGGCTACGCCCCATTTCTATTTTTATTGGACACTAATACTAATAAAGAATAATATTGGTATTAAGTCTTCGTCAATTCCAGTCCAACTATCTAGAGAAACTCTTTTTTCTTTATCTTTATAGAATCTATTATAGATTCATGCTAGGATTTTGGCATGTGTATATCTAGAATTCAACTGAATTTATTGATCATTACATATAATTCAATTAAGATATTGTATGAAAGTATGATTTCTTCTATTCTCCTTTGAGAATTGGAGGATTTTTGATTGAGCAGAAAAAAAAAAAAAGGATTTTTTTGTTTACCTTACTTTCTTCATTTTTCCTTAACTCAATCAAAATGCAATTATTTCGACGAAAAAAAGAGTCTGTTATGCTTAATATTTTTAGTTTGATCTGCCTTAATTCTGCCCTTTATCCGACTAGTCTTTTCTTCGCCAAATTGCCCGAAGCCTATGCTTTTTTGAATCCAATCGTAGATGTCATGCCAGTTATACCCCTGTTCTTTTTTCTTTTAGCCTTTGTTTGGCAAGCTGCTGTAAGTTTTCGATAAGAGCTTTAATACTATCCTAGAAAATTCATGATTTATTCGAAAAAAATTATAACAATTGATAAGATCAAATAAGTCTGACAGTATGAACCTTCGATTCAAACTCTCGGATAGTCGCGAGAAATCCGGCTCGCCCTATTTCCTTTCCCCATTTTAATCCTTTTTGGGGGAAATACCTTATGAGCTTAGGGTCCCTTAGAATATCTAATTGTGGGTATGAAAGTGATTTGTGGTAATTAAATTAAAGACTCTTATTACAAATTTCAACTTCATTTGATTTGAATTTCTGAACATTCTTTTCTATTTCTATAATTCATTTCTTGGTGTCAAAATAGGATATGTGGTATAAAAGTGGAGGATCTATTATCTTTTCTCGTTTTTCTTTTTCAAAAAATGATCTTGGAGGTTGTGTAATGCTTACTCTCAAACTTTTCGTTTACACAGTAGTAATATTCTTTGTTTCTCTCTTCATTTTTGGATTCCTATCCAATGATCCAGGACGTAATCCTGGGCGTGAAGAATAAAATAAAAATTTAGTTTTTCTTGTTTGATTTTACAATTTTATTATTTATTTTAGCTATTAGCTATTCCACATATTTAATTTAATTAGGAAAAAAAAAAAAATAAAAAGGGGTTTGCAAAAATTGAAAGAAAAAAATAGAAAGTCATCAACGGAAACGGAAAGAGAGGGATTCGAACCCTCGGTACGAATAACTCGTACAACGGATTAGCAATCCGCCGCTTTCGTCCACTCAGCCATCTCTCCCAATTGAAAAAGATAATTACTATGTTACATTACACATCAAGTAAGGATAAAATAAAGTATTTCTTTTACATTCTTTATCGTTATTATAGAATTAGCAATTCCATTTAGATGCTCGAAAGATCCAAATAGAATAGAAAGATAAATAAAGAAGACCTTCTTGCTTTTATTTTGTTCGAAGTGCCTTTTGGGCCTGGCCCGGTCAATACCCAGCCGGGCCTTTTTTTGTTCCAATGAATTCCCGTTTTTTTGTTTATAGGCAACATACTCTAAATAGCCAATTTGGTATCTGTGTAAAAATTTCCCTTCTGGGGTTTACATATACTTATCATTTTTGTTATAATAGAATCCAGAAATTGAGAAGGATTTTTGATTCAAAAGAATCAATTAAGTATGTATCCATTTGTATTTTCTTATGTCATTAGGGAAACCAAATTTTAGATTCAAATCCAAGAATAAGTCACGAATTCTCAGTCAACGAATAGTTAATGGTTCCCTTTTGTCATAAATTTCGGCTTTTTTAAGCGAAAATAGACATTTGATTTTTCAATAGAAAGGTGAGTGGAAGTTTTTCGGCATTGTGGGAAGATACGATACAATCAATCGAGGGGGTAGATTAAATACATTACAATAAATAAATTAAATACAATAAGAAAGGATAAAAACTTTTCTAATTTTTATACATAAATTTAGATTTAGAAAAAGGATTAAAAAAGGGATGCAAGATGCAAGTACAATAAACTAAAGTTTAGTAATCCAACCGAAAAAGAAAAAATTTTTCCTATTGTGTATCGTTTTGGCGGCATGGCCGAGTGGTAAGGCGGGGGACTGCAAATCCTTTTTCCCCAGTTCAAATCCGGGTGCCGCCTCATCAACAAATAAATCTAAATCTCTTATTCTGTTCTGCTGTCTTATTCTGTTCTGGGGATTTTGTAAAAGCTTGGAAATCCTTGAATCTAAAATTCAAAGAAAGATTATATTGGATGGATTTTTTTTATAGTTTATAGAAAACAAAAAGTGCAAAAAAATTATTTTTTTTTTAGACCCGTCGTCAAGAGTATAATATACTATCTCCCAACTCCTTCAGAGAGACAATCGGGAAAGGGTACGAATTAGATCAAATAGGAAATAAAAGTATGTAATAGATAGCAATTTTTTTTTTACTTTGAAGGGCAAGAAAAAGGAATGGGTCTCTTTTTTTATTACTAGATAGAATAGATGTTCCATTCCATTAGTAACATTCCCTTATAGTGTCATTGTATATTTTACTTGTATTTAGTCTTTCCCGATTAGAAATCATATAGGAATTTTTGAAATGGATTTATTTGACTGGTTCATGAATAGTGTTCGGCCAGAATCCCTTTTTGACTCTGGACCATTCATTCTACTATTATTAGTGAGCAATAATGGAATAATTCTATCATAGAGATAAGGGATATAATTCACATGGATATAGTAAGTCTCGCTTGGGCTGCTTTAATGGTAGTCTTTACATTTTCCCTTTCACTCGTAGTATGGGGAAGAAGTGGACTTTAGAAGCACTCCTAATTTAGTTAACGGTATCAATTGTTTTATAGATCGTTCTGCAACGCATTTTTTATTTAAATTGAAAATTATTTCAATTTAAATAAAAAGATCCTCATTTCAAAATTCCCTTGGATTCTAGTGGAGAAATGTATTCTATAACAGTATTCAGATTCATCGGAATAAATAGATGTATCAAAGAAATAGAATCGGGTCCTACGTCAATTCCATATATGGATTAATAACTACATAGATTGAAGATAGAAGCTAATATAGTATACCTAGAAAGTCAAGTACAATTTTATTTTATACATTACTATAACACTAATAGAGAGTATGATAAGAAAGAAATTTCTTTCTTACCATACTCTCGGATCTCATAGAATACCGCCGATTATAGCCCGTTGATTTCATTTAATAGAATACTTTTCTTTTGATTTCTTCAAATATGGATAAGAATTCAGAAGTCAAGTTTCATTCAAAGTAATTAATCGTTTTGACTGACTGTTTTTACGTAAATTATAAGTAGAAAGGCAGTAGGAACTAAAATGAACAGTGCAGTAGCAATAAATGCAAGAATATTTACTTCCATAATCTCATCGTTTTTTTATTTCACAATAACTCGGGATTTAATCCCATAGAGATGATAAATCTTTCACCTGTCAATTCAATGAATGCATTACCTATCGATGATCTTGAATCGGATCAATATCATATCATGAATAACAATATCTGAGCTATTAAATTAATTCGTCGTCGAGAATTGAATAGTATAACATACGAAGATCCTTTATCCATACCGAATCCAATCTTGGATTCCCGGACCGAGCAAAAATTCCTTTTTTATCCTTCTTTTCTGTTCTTTTTTTGTATGTAGTCAAACGAAGTATCATCTAACCACCCATCCGTTTCCATTAAAAACCCAAAAAGAGAGGAATTAGGTTCTAAATTTTAATGATCCGATTTTCTTTGGAATACAAAGAAGTATGAGAAAGATGAGGCGCGGGACAAAAGATGGAATATTCTATCAACTTCACTATTTTAGTTATTTTAATTTTAGTTTAGGGTTTATTCTTTCTTTGACAGAATCCTGAAAAAAAAAAAGAGAGGAAACCTCTTCGGGATTCAATTATGCTCTCTGTCCCCTCTTTCACAGAAAATGGAGAGACGAACTGATGTACTTATTGGATCCGTCGGGACTGACGGGGCTCGAACCCGCAACGTCCGCCTTGACAGGGCGGTGCTCTAGCCTATTGAACTACAATCCCAGGGAAATAAGAAGAGATCTAGCAGAAAATTTGAATTCTTTTTTATTCTCTTGTATCAGGTAAGGTATTTCTTAAGAACAAGAGAGTTCTACCGTCTGATAGTAGATTGGCAAATTGTTGGGCCGAGCTGGATTTGAACCAGCGTAGACATATTGTCAACGAATTTACAGTCCGCCCCCATTAACCACTCGGGCATCGACCCAACGCCTAAATTTTTTAGACGTTCCATAATAAACTTCCTTTCGTCTACCAGGCAGACTTGACAAATACGGCTACGGATCATTTGATAGAAAATACCACTCCTATAGTCTTGAGTCTTGGTACACCCCCAGAGGGACTTGAACCCTCGTTTTCTCCGTGAAAGAGAGAGGTCGTAACCACTGGACCATAGGGGCCTACGGCCGCCTTCATAAATAAACTAGAAATAAAAGGTCTCGAGGGCCGGCCAAATCAAAAAGCACTAGAATATGAGTAATAAGACAAATACCATAGGTAATAAGAAAAATACCTTGAGGTAATATAAAAATAGAATAGGAAAAACATAATAGGTAATAAGGCCTAGTAGGGCTACCTTATTAACTTTAACTTAATATAACTCAGGCCGAGATCCGTCTTTAGTAGATCCATAGTATAGTATATAAATCAAACGGAAAAACTCCTTAAGTATTCTGGGGGTGGTAATCAAATCAAACTTTACCATTAAACTATATAACCTTGAAACTTTATTTCATTGGTCTTTCTCATCTTTATCTCTCTCATTCACAAAGGGTTATGCGTTGGATCCATGATCCTTCACTCTAGAGTAGATTCAAGATGGTTTACCAAAATAGGATTTGGTCGGTCAAATTATATTGACCCCTAAGTCATACTGTCAATTGACAACACGACAGGACAGGAGGGTAATAAAAGAACGTAGAAGACATAGATATAGATATAAAATAAATAAATTAGATAGATATATCTGCGTTAATAAAAATAAATATTCATATCATATAGTTTTCTGGTATTCAATATTCAAGTAGATTAGAATATCAATCAAGTAGATTAGAATATCAATACCGTTATATTATACTATAAAAATAAATAAATAGAAAATAAATAATATAATATTCTAAAAAAATCCCAAAGCATAGTAAGCCTAAGTGGGAGAATTCTGTTTCTAAGACTGTTTTATCAATTCCGTTCCGCTTGCATCTCAGTTTAAGTTCAGTATAAATTTTTATTCCACTTATCTCA